ATAATATTATTCCCTTTTTTTATTCTTTATTTATTTATTTCTATTTATTTCGAATATTTCGAAGTTCTTAGTTACTTGGACTAGTCCTAACGAGGGAATAATTAAGTCATAACTTATTGGTGGGTTGTATCATTAACCATTTCTTTTTTTTTGGTACGAGGAACTTAATCATGAATCCATTGATTTCTGCCGCTTCCGTGATTGCTGCTGGATTAGCCGTAGGGCTTGCTTCTATTGGACCGGGGGTTGGTCAAGGTACTGCTGCGGGCCAAGCTGTAGAAGGTATCGCGAGACAGCCTGAGGCGGAAGGAAAAATACGAGGTACTTTATTACTTAGTCTAGCTTTTATGGAAGCTTTAACTATTTATGGACTGGTTGTAGCATTAGCACTGTTATTTGCGAATCCTTTTGTTTAATCTTAATAAAACTATGTGAAAAATAAAGATTTTTCATATTTGAATGCCTTGGACCTGTCGTTTGCTTTTTCGAATTCTCTCAAGATTTCATTCCTATAATGACTTATTCGTTGAAAAAATAACCTACGGGAAGGGCCGATTTGCGGATGAGGAATTCGCATACCGATTCACTTTCATCCTTCCCGGCGTTAGTCCAAGAGAAACCCTTTGTTTTTAAGAGGTATTGCACCAAAAGAAGGGGTTTAGCTCACAATTTTGAAATCGAATATTTGTTGACTCGATTTCCGAAATAGGAAAATAAAATAGAAAAAAAAGACAAAGGTGCAAAGTGCTACAAAAGGAACTCTGTTCGATTTTTGAGTCTATCCATAAGAGGAGATCATATGAAAAATGTAACCGATTCTTTCGTTTCTTTGGGCCACTGGCCGACCGCCGGGGGTTTCGGGTTGAATACCGATATTTTAGCAACAAATCCCATAAATCTAAGTGTAGTGCTTGGTGTATTGATCTTTTTTGGAAAGGGAGTGTGTGCGAGTTGTTTATTTCAAGAATAGGCTGGATCCACTCAGCTGTACTTTTTCCGTTATAACTAGGAAAGAAAGGTACATGATCTCGCGAATGACTTCTAAATTAAATAATTAAATATATAATTAAATATTAAATATATAATTAAATATATTAACAAATTAGATTATATGTAATAGATTATATGTAAGTGTAAGAACCATAGCATTTCGTCATTCATTGGGCAATCCACTTCGATTCTCTATCAACCAATAATGTGGGACCATTAACATGGTTAAAGCGAAACCGTTTGAAGTCCAGACGCAGCATGGTACTCTTTCTACCACTATGTGAATATAGAGATGGTTTCCAAATGCATATTTTATCGAGATAGGACACCCATGTCGATTAAATCAGCGAAACCAAACCACTTATTGTAAAAATGGGCATTTTACCCTCCTTGTCCAATGCTGAATCGACAACCTATGTCTTATGTATAAAATAAAGTAAGGAGAATTTTTTGGATTTTCAAAAAAAAAAGAAACAACTTTGCTGACAATTACATATTTTTGTTTGGTCAGAAGAGTCCTCCGAATATTTTGGTCTTGGATAAGTTTTTGTTTATTTTAGAATTAGAATATGAACAGAGGAGAGAGGATAGGCTCATTACATTCAAAAAGAAAGATACGGGAATTTATCCTAAGTAATTGAGCGTGAGAGCCAAATGAATCGAAAGGTTCATGTTTGGTTCGGGAAGGGATTATGGAAATTTCGAAATGAATGGAAAGATAATCTACTTTCATTAAGTGATTTATTAGATAATCGAAAACAGAGGATCTTGACTACTATTCGAAATTCAGAAGACCTGCGTGAGGGGGCCATTGAACAGCTGGAAAAAGCCCGTACTCGTTTACGGAAATTGGAAATGGAAGCAGATCAGTATCGAATAACTGAATACTCTGACATAGAACGAAAAAAATCGAATTGGATCAATTCAATTTATCCAACGTTGGAAAAATTAGAAAATTCCAATAATGAAACTATTCATTTTGAACAAGAAAGGGCGATTAATCAAGTCCGACAACGGATTTTCCAACAAGCGTTACAAGGGGCTCTAGGAACCCTGAATGGTTGTTTGAACAACGAGTTACATTTACGTATGATCAGTGCCAATATTGGCATGTTGGGGGCGATGAAAGAAATAACCGATTAGTCTTTCTACTTTAAATTTAAAGGCATTATTTTTTTTTGCTTTCCAATTCAAAAAAGAATTAAGAAATACTCATGGGAACCATTCGAGCCGACGAAATTAGTAATATTATCCGTGAACGTATTGAGCAATATAATAGAGAAGTCAAAATTGTAAATACCGGGACCGTACTTCAAGTAGGCGATGGCATTGCTCGTATTCATGGTCTTGATGAAGTAATGGCGGGTGAATTAGTAGAATTTGAAGAGGGTACAATAGGGATTGCTCTGAATTTGGAATCAAATAATGTTGGTGTTGTATTAATGGGTGATGGTTTGATGATCCAAGAAGGAAGTTCTGTAAAAGCAACAGGAAAAATTGCTCAGATACC